ATTCATTATGGGATTGATTGTTTTCCATTTCAATCAAAACGATTTCTTAGTAAACGTTAGAATATTATAGATCTAAAATGAACTTTTTTTATCGAGAAAGGGTAAAAAACGACTGAGATATTTTTTTATCAAACCATGTATCCTTTAACAGATTTATTAGTAATCTCATTCGAATTTTAAAATTGAATTGAATTTAGGTCTATTCTTTTCTCGAGTTTGACTAAAAATAGATTCAAGTTTTTTATTAGATTAGGCAAAAGTTTACAATCCTTTGAGGTATTTTATTAAATGTAATAAATGTAAATAAAGTATAGAATGACGAAAATCAAGGTCTTTTAGGTTCTTTCTTTATTTTATTAAATCATTAAGTTTGATTTCTATGACCTAGGAGATTCTAAAGATATAAATTTGAGAGATAAAGAACGAGAATTAAGAGTTCCAAACCAAAAATTTTTTGTTTTATAATATTGTATGGAATCAAAATTTTGTTTTTTCGAGTAATTTTTGATCCCATTTTCACGGATCTTTCACATATCTATATTTCTTTTTTATGAAGAGAATATTATTTATAGAAAAAATAGATAATGAAAAAGAAATAATAATTTTTTTTTGAAAATAGATGTCTTTCACATCCAACTATAACAATGATTTTAAAATGGCAGTTCCAAAAAAACGTACTTCTATATCAAAAAAGCGTATTCGTAAAAATATTTGGAAAAGGAAAGGATATTGGGCGGCGTTAAAAGCTTTGTCATTAGGGAAATCTCTTTCTACCGGGAATTCAAAAAGTTTTTTTGTACGACAAACAAATAAGTCCTAAAATATTGGAATAATCGGAATGGAGTTGACTCAAAAAATTGGCTCAATAATTTGTTAATATAAAATTCACAATTGGCAGTCCCTATTCTAATCAATATGAAATAGACCAGGTTTCAATCTTATAAGATGTCTAAAAAAAAAAAGAATTCTTCTGTTTGCTGAATTCTAAAAAAAAAAGCAGAATAAAGAAAAAAATACAAGATTTTTTATTTCTTTGTAATAGATTTTCACTAAGATTTTTGTGGTGGGGAGTCTTATTTTCCCCATCGACCTTTACAAAAATGAAAAATTTTTCTCTTTCTCGGTAAGGGCAGATATAATATTTATAGTTCAAATTAATGGATTGTTGAAACTAATGGATTCCATGTTAAAAAATTTTGCATAACTTTCTGACTTCTTAATTTATAATTTTTAGTAATTACTATATGGAATATGGAATATATTTACCATATATCTCCAATTTTGAGCCCAATCAATAAAAGAACTTCATTGTTGAGATATTATGTACAACTAATTGGAGTAATCCAAATATGGTTATTTTGGATTCATTGAGAAAATTTTTTTTGTTTGAAATTGATGAAATCAGATAAACGAGAAATAATGAATAATGAAGTATCAATAAAAGTAAAAAAAAAAAATGAAAACAGTTTTTTTCTTTTATCGAGAGAATTCTCTACTTGCAAAAGTTGGATTTGAGAATAGGATAAACTACGTCAAAGCCCTAAGATAAAAGATAAATAAACCGGGCACCCTAAAAAAAAAATGAAACTAATGAACCTTGAAATTGACTTTTGAACTCATTTTTTTTATCAATTTGAATCTTTACTAAAAAACTTATTTGATTGAATTGACTTGTTCAATCTCGACGATTGAATATAAATAGGCTATTATTAGTTCGAGCAAGCCGCTATGGTGAAATCGGTAGACACGCTGCTCTTAGGAAGCAGTGCTAGAGCATCTCGGTTCGAGTCCGAGTGGCGGCATGTAATCTTCTAAAACAGACCTAATAGATCCTATAATAAAAATAAATTCAATTCCCGATTTATAATTCTTAATTAATATTAATTTAGGGGATTCCCTCCCTTTTTTCATTTTTATGATATTTTCAACTTTAGAGCATATATTCACTCATATTTCCTTTTCGATTGTTTCAATTGTAATTACAATTAATTTGATAACCTTATTGGGCAATGAAATCATAAAACCATATGATTCGTCAGAAAAGGGGATGATAGTTACTTTTTTATGTCTAACAGGATTATTAATCACTCGTTGGATTTATTCGGGCCATTTTCCACTAAGTGATTTATATGAATCATTAATCTTTCTTTCATGGAGTTTCTCCCTTATTCATATAGTCCCTTATTTCAAAATAAGAAAAAATTATTTAACCACAATAACTGCCTCAAGTACTATTTTTACCCAAGGCTTTGCTACTTCGGGTCTTTTAACTGAAATACGTAAACCCGCAATATTAGTACCTGCTCTACAATCGGAGTGGTTAATAATGCACGTAAGTATGATGATATTGAGCTATGCGGCTCTTCTTTGTGGATCATTATTATCAGTAGCACTTCTAGTCATTACATTTAGAAAGATTTTTTATAGTTATAAAAGTAATAATTTATTAAAATTAAATGAGTCATTTTCATTTGGTGAAATCCAATACCAGAATGAAAGAAACAATATTTTTAAAAAAACTTCTTTTTTTTCTGCTAAGAATTATTACAAGGCCCAATTGATTCAACAATTAGATTATTGGAGCTATCGTGTCATTAGCCTAGGGTTTATATTTTTAACCATAGGTATTCTTTCAGGAGCAGTATGGGCTAATGAAGCATGGGGATCATATTGGAGTTGGGATCCAAAGGAAACTTGGGCCTTTATTACTTGGATCGTATTTGCAATTTATTTGCATACTCGAACAAATAAAAATTTTCAGGGGGCAAATTCCGCAATTGTGGCGACTCTAGGCTTTCTTATAATTTGGATATGCTATTTTGGGGTCAATCTATTAGGAATAGGGCTACATAGTTATGGTTCATTTACGTTAACCTCTAGTTAAATTAAAGAAAAATTCTTACGAATACAAAAAGAGTGGAATACGGTGTATATAAAAGTATATAAAACACCTTGTGTCAACCGGCGAGAACCGTGTGAATCAAGTAGTGTAGTGATTCACACGGTTCTCGCAAAGACCAAGTATATTAGGTGAAAATTCAAATTCATATTTTGTTTTTACTTTATTTAAGATTTAAGAGAATAAAAATCCTTCTTCTTTTTTTTTCATTAGTGAACCAACTCTTAAAAATCATAGGAGTTTTTTTCTTTAAGAAAACTATCTATAAAAATAATTAGATAGAATACCTTCAACCTTGTCAACTGATAGTGAAAGAACAAAATCCGGATACATACCAATACCTATTACAGGTAGAAAAATGGAGATCGAAACAAATAACTCGCGCGGTCCAGAATCAAAAACATAAGAGTTTGGAGTATTAAATAACTTGTATCCATAGAACATCTGGCGTAACATAGATAATGAATAAATAGGAGTTAATATCATTCCAATTGCCATTACAAAAGTGATGGCAATTTTGGGCATTAAAAGATATTTTTGGCTGGTAATTATTCCTAAAAAGACCAGAACTTCTGCAACAAAACCACTCATACCCGGTAATGCAAGCGAAGCCATGGAAAAACTACTGAACATAGTAAATATTTTTGGCATGGGGATAGCTACTCCCCCCATTTGGTCAAGATAAACAAGACGTATTCTATCATAACTCGTTCCTGCCAAGAAAAAAAGTGCAGCACCAATAAACCCATGAGATATTATTTGTAAAATAGCTCCATTGAGTCCCGTATCGGTTATAGAAGCAATTCCTATAAGTATGAAACCCATATGAGATACGGAGGAATAGGCTATTCTTTTTTTTAAATTACGTTGGCCGGGAGATGTTGAAGCTGCATAGATTATTTGTATTGTACCTACTATAATCAACCAAGGAGAAAATATAGAATGAGCGTGTGGTAATAATTCCATATTAATCCGAATCAATCCATAAGCTCCCATTTTTAATAAAATTCCGGCTAGAAGCATACAAGTACTGTAATGTGCCTCTCCGTGGGTATCTGGTAACCATGTATGTAGGGGTAGAATCGGCAATTTTACAGCAAAAGCAATAAAAAATCCAATATAGAATATTATTTCCAAAGCCACAGGATACGACTGATTCACTAATGTTTCAAAATTTAATGTTGGTTCATTAGAACCATATAAACCGACACCAAGAACTCCCATTAAGAGAAAAATGGAACCTCCCGCCGTGTACAAAATAAATTTTGTGGCTGAGTAGAGACGTTTCTTTCCTCCCCACATGGATAGAAGTAGATAAACCGGAATTAATTCTAATTCCCACATGATGAAAAAAAGTAAAAGGTCCCGAGAAGAAAATGATCCTATTTGACCACTGTACATTGCTAACATCAAGAAATGGAATAATCGAGAATCCCGAGTAACAGGCCAGGCTGCTAAAGTAGCTAAAGTAGTGATAAATCCTGTTAATAAAACGGGTCCTATAGACAGTCCATCTATTCCTAATTTCCAACGGAAATCAAAAAAATTGATCCATTTATAGTCCTCTACTAGTTGGATTAACGGATCGTCCAATTGGAAATGATAACAGAATGCATAGGTTGTTAGAATAAGTTCTAACATGCATATACATATTGTATACCACCTAATTACCCTATTTCCTTTATGTGGAAGAAATAAAATAAAGGAACCCGCAAATATTGGTAAAACTACAATTATTGTTAACCAAGGAAATTTGTTCGTGGTAAAGACAAGATACACTTGGACCAGAAAAACCTATGCCCAAAAATAAGATATTTTTGAGCACAGGTTTTGGCGGTAAAAAAAAATGGGCTCAAGTAGGGTTTTCTGTAATGTATTAATAAGCTATACCCATGCTGCGGGTTGTTTCATGCCATAAATAAACTCGAACACTCAAGAAATCTGTTGGGCAGGCAGATTCACATCTCTTACAACCGACACAATCTTCTGTTCTTGGAGCGGAAGCTATTTGTTTGGCTTTACATCCGTCCCAAGGTATCATTTCTAATACATCCGTGGGACAGGCTCGGACACATTGCGTACACCCGATACATGTATCATA